AAATAGAAGTAATTAAAAATCATCAGGTTAGGATCGATCTAAACCAGCCCATTATTTATATGATATGATTCAACATGCCAACTATTAAACAACTTATTAGAAATACAAGACAGCCAATCAGAAATGTCACAAAATCCCCCGCGCTTGGGGGATGCCCTCAGCGTCGAGGAACATGTACTAGGGTGTATGTGCGACTCGTTCAGATCATGAGCTGAGATAAAAAGAAAGAAAACCTTTTCTAGTATCAATGATCAGTACCGGGGAATAGGATAGAATAGAAAAAGAAGTCCGTTCAATTCAGTATAAAAAAAAGAATCTATCCATTCTATTGTGTATGAAATTTATGGTTTCCATTGGTGCAAATCCAATCACCTCAATTTAAGATGAGAAGCAATTCTCCATTGGTAGCAAATGGTTATCCATTAAGCGGAGAAAATCCTACTTAAAAATAAAAACATAAAACTTAGGCCCCTCTTGCAAGAACGGACTAACAGGGTTAGCTACCCAGCCAACTTTCATAATTAAATACCGTTACTGTGTAAGTAGATCTAATCGTGAAAGACCTATTACTGGATAATTCATGGGTAGAGCCAAAGAATGTGAACTATACAAGTTACCAATAACATTGATTAAATGAAGTAAAGGCTCCGGTGTATAGAGAAAACCTCACCGTTTAAGAAGTAACCATATAAACGAAGGAAGCCACTATTTCTTTATCCATTTATATTTTTTATTTATTATATTTTGATACCTAGTAAAATGAAATTTCTTATTTCGAAGTGAAATGTCTAGAAAAAAGAAAAATAGCGGTCGGGAAGGTTATAGTAGCCAAAGTCATTGGAATTTTTAGTTTATACATTGGAAAAAAGCTTTGTTATTAATAGACTAGGAAAGGGAAAAAGAATAACTGAAAGAAGGGAAATCTATTAGTTATTCGTCAAAGTTTCATTTATTCAATGACCAGAATTAGACGGGGAAATATAGCTCGGAGACGTAGAACAAAAATTCGTTTATTTGCATCAAGCTTTCGAGGGGCTCATTCAAGACTTACTCGAACAATTACTCAACAGAAAATAAGAGCTTTGGTTTCGTCGCATCGGGATAGGGATAAGCAAAAGAGAAATTTTCGCCGTTTGTGGATCACTCGAATAAACGCAGTAATTCGTGAAATAGGGGTATCCTATAGTTATAGTAGATTAATACACGACCTATATAAGAAACAGGTGCTTCTTAATCGTAAAATACTTGCACAAATAGCTATATCAAATAAAAATTGTCTTTATATGATTTCCAATGAGATCATAAAAGAAGTAGATTGGAAAGAATCCACCGGAATAATTTAAACGGAGTTCCCCGGAGAATGAACTCCGGGAGGGTAAAGTCAAAATAAATATGATAAAAAAATAGTAAAACTGAACGAACACACTCAAAAAAATCTTTATTCTTGCCCGATTCTTTTTTTTCTTACGACACGATAATTCAATCTATATTTTTCATATTTTTCGAACAAAACATCAATCTGCGTTTGAGTTCGGATTTTACTTTTTTTTTAGTCAAGTGAAGAAAGAGTAAGCCTATTTATTTCTGGCTCGAAGACCCGCAGTTCTGGTGGTCGACTCGGTTCTTTCAAACTGTTTCTCATTATTAAGAAAAGGTAACAAAGATAAAATACGAGCTTGTTTTATAGCAATAGTAATTAATCGTTGTTGTTTCAAGGTCAATCTATTCACCCGTCTAGATAATATTTTTCCTTGTTCGCTAATAAATCGACTAATTAAACTTATGTTTCTATAATCAATTCGATCCCCCGATTGAATCGGGGGCAAACGCCTACGAAAAGATCGCTTGGATTTAAGAAGAGGCCGCTTGGATTTATCCATGGTTTGTTTAGTTTATTCCTTATCCCGAAAATCCTATTTCGGTCGGATCTAAAATGAATTAGAATAAATAGGATTTGGTTTGTTTATATTTAATTATGTTATATATAGAATATTTAACTATGTTCTATATAGAATGTCATTTTTACCCTTCCAAAGAAGGGTTACATACATGTGCTCGATTCGATCTATTTCTTTATCTCCCCATGAATCATATGTTTGTAACAAAATGGACAGAATTTTCTCAATTCCAATCGATTAGGCGTGTTGTGACGATTCTTTTCAGTAATATATCTGGAAATACCCGTTGATACCTTATTAACACCGTTTCGAACACAACCGGTACATTCCAAAATAACCGTTATTCGGACATCTTTTCCCTTGGCCATGAACCCCCTTTGGATTTTTGATTTACTCAACTCTTCTATTTTCGATCCGAAACGAAGAAGAAGGAAGGAAGGATAAATAGAAGTTATTAACTTGAAATCCAATTATGAAAACTTTCGCTGCAATCAATATACTAAAAAAATTTCTAAACTTTATTTCAAATTCAAATCACAGTATTTCATTTACATTTAAGTACCTTGTATAAGAGTCTTGTCCTAGATCTAGGCCCCACCCTG